TATGATCCATTGATCCATAACATAAGCGGGTATCTATCTACTTCTACAGAGTGACATAACATATATGTCTTTATATATCTGGGTAAAGGTTACAACTATTTATTCAATAAATTTGATTGATTTATACGAGTTGATTTTCTGTTACGATAGATCGAAGAAACAATAGCTGGTCCAATAGCTGCTTCGGCGGCTGCAATAGCGATAACGAAGATCGAGAAAACGTCTCCCTTTAATTGGCGACTATCAAATAAATCAGAAAATGTTACGAGATTCATATTAACAGCATTCAGTATAAGTTCAAGACACATAAGTGCTCTAACCATGTTTCGACTTGTGATCAATCCATAGATACCAATAGAAAATAAATAGGCACTCAAAACAAGTACATGCTCGAGCATCATTGACCAACTCCTCGTCAATCTCGATTCATTTCAATATAAACAACAATTCAACCAATTCGATTAATTAGAAGATTCTACTGAATAGAATTCAATTATCAATCCATATATAATAATAATATAAGAAATACAGTACCAAAAAAGACACTGGAATGGGTCGTCGAACTAACAACAACTTTTCAATATGTCTCATGAACAATATTACAATTTCAGGTGGACCGATGCGATAACAATTACACGGAGGAAGACCTTATTTGCTTTCTTTCATTTGGTTTGTTATTTCCAATTCTAAGTATCTATTCCCGGCGAGCCATAGCAATTGCGCCCACTAAGGAAACTAAAAGGATTATAGAAATAAGTTCAAATGGAAGATAAAAATCTGTTGATAAATGAATCCCAATCTGTTGAACATTACTTGTCAGGTCCTGTTCTATGATCTGGTTTGATCTTGTAGTCCAAATAATCCCGTACCATGACGTGTTTGGGATAGTAGCAATTAGTGAAAAAAAAATACTTGTACAAACTACCGAAGTGAACCCATCTCCGATAGTCCAAAAATGAAAAGAATTGTAATATTCTGAACCATTCATAAACATCACAGCAAATAGGATTAAGACATTTATGGCTCCCACGTAAATAAGGAGCTGCGCAGCAGCTACAAAATAAGAGTTCGATGGAATATAAAATAAAGATATACAAACAAGAACCAATCCCGACGAAAAGGCAGAATAAATTGGATTGGTAAGTAATACCACTCCTAGACCTCCTACTATAAGACCTGATCCCAGAGATACTAAAAGAATATCATGTATTGGTGCAGGTAAATCCATTATGTGTTAAATAAGCGATAAATAAGTAAAAATATATCATGATCTTACTGGTCGGGAAAAAGTGGGTTACCCTTTTTTGTATCTAATAGTTACTACCCCAACGTGGTGTGGCTTGATGTAGATAGAGTTAATCAATTGAACGGGCCAATCTTGCTTTTGTCTTTAGTCGAAACAGAGTTCGTAATTTCATATAAAAAAAAGAAAATATCGGCTATGGCTATAATGACTATATATATATTCCAAAAGGAGTCATAATCCTCACAAATCTAGTTATTATTTGTCTGACATGAAAGAAACTTACCTATTTTCGATCAAAACTTAATCTTATTTTTAATTGGTAATCGTTCTTGAATCAAGGGATTTATCCATAGATATTTTTATTTGAGTTGAATTCATAATTGTTCGAACTGTGTAATCCCCAATTACAGACATTGGTAACCGACCCAAAGCAATTTGATTATAATTTAATTCGTGACGATCGTAGGTGGAAAGTTCATATTCTTCCGTCATTGATAAACAGTTTGTGGGGCAATACTCCACGCAATTACCACAAAATATACAGATTCCGAAATCAATACTATAATTAAGCAATCGTTTCTTTCTAATATCTGTTTCTAATCGCCAATCAACAACAGGTAGATCTATCGGACATACGCGAACACATACTTCGCAAGCAATGCATTTATCAAATTCAAAGTGGATTCGCCCACGGAAACGCTCTGATGTGATCGATTTTTCATAAGGATATTGAATAGTTACAGGTAAACGATTCGCGTGAGATAAGGTAATCATGAAACTTTGACCAATGTATCTTGCAGCTCGTACTGTCTGTTGACCATAATTCATGAACCCAGTCACCATAGGAAACATATCGCGAATATCCATGAATAATTTGATGTTTCTTTCTCTTGCTTGAGAGAGGATATGAATCTGGAATATCCCATTCTGTTACAGCGAAACGAGTTGGGAAGAAGTTGTCAATAATAGATTACCGAGAGCAATAGGTAAAAGAGATTTCCACCCAAGATTTAATAGTTGGTCCATTCTCATCCTAGGTAAAGTCCATCTTGTTGAGATAGGAATGAACAGGAACAAATAAGCTTTAGCTAATGTAATGAGGAGACTAATTGTTGTTCCAAAGACTTCACTAGTTTGATTTTTTTCGAAAAGTTCAGTAATTGGTATATATGGAATAGAAAGATTCCACCCGCCCAAGTACAGAATTGTTACGAATAATGAAGAAACTAGTAGATTTAGGTAAGAAGCAACATAAAATAAACCAAATTTTATACCTGAATATTCAGTTTGATAACCTGCTACTAATTCCTCCTCGGCTTCCGGTAAATCAAAGGGCAATCTCTCACATTCTGCTAGTGAAGAAATTATAAAAACTATAAACCCTATAGGTTGACGCCAAAGATTCCACCCCCAAAAACCATATTTTGACTGCGCCTCAACTATATCAACCGTACTTGAACTGTTAGATAATCATAGTCGATGATAACATCACTGTTCCCATCTCTATTCCAGAACCGTACATGAGACCTCAGCTTCATACGGCTCCTCAATGGTCACGAATAAATCTAAGGTATGCTTCGGTATTACATCGGCATACCATAGGAAAAAATAAAGATGGATCAAAATGCTCGTAAGTGAACTAGACCAGTGGGATTCTGTCCGCGATAAGATAATAACAAATAAAAAAGGACGCTTCTGAATCCATCTCACCCTTTATCCTTTTTGTTCAGTTTTTTGTTCAGTAATAACTCGATCTTTCAATAAGATACAATAAATAGTCAATCCATTTTTGACTTCCTGTTCTTCTCTTCTTTCTCAGAGGGACTATACTATATAAATAAAGGATTACTTCGTTCCTGATAGTTATTTTTCAATCAGTGGATAGGAGCTATACTCTGGATCGGGATCATGGGGAAGTACTTTTTGATCATTTCTACTAACTTCAAGCCCTCATTATGACTCCTTTTATGTAAAAAATATCCGTTTGGATACGTTATCTCCATTACTAATCTTTTGTGTACCTTGGTGTTCCTAACCGTCCACTCAGTTTTGTTTGATCCTCGGTATGGTAATACATACAAGAGTAAAAACTCCATACAGTTGATCTTTTGCGCCCGCTTCAAGTCATGATGACTAATCGATACTTGGGGTAAACAGCTTCCACTGCTTATGTTTAGCTCCACTTTACTCTCGTACGTAGGTAATGAGACTCGATCTTCTTACTGCGAATTCATAAGCAGTTTTGTTTCACTCATATAACTATCTGGTTTAGTTCATCGATCTCAGTGATGAATAAAAAAAGAGTTCTATCTATATATTTATATTCAATCAACTTCTTTCCTAGAAAAAGCAAAGAAAGAGGTAAGAGTGCGTATTCCAACGAATCACACGTAGAGATATGGATAACACGCATGGAGTTAATGGTATTTCATAACTAATAGATTGAGCAGCAGCTCGTAAACCACCTGAAAAGGAATATTTATTATTTGATCCATATCCGGACATAAGAAGTCCGATGGGGGCAATACTTGAAATAGCGATCCATAGAGAAACACCTATACTGAGATCGGTTAGAACAAGGTGATGGCCAAAAGGAATTACTGAATAACTCAGTAGAATTGATACGACCGCTATAGATGGGCCGACACTAAATAAACGAATATCTCCTCTAGATGGAAGAAGATCTTCTTTGAAAAGTAGTTTGACCCCATCCGCTAGAGCTTGAAGAATCCCCAAGGGACCGGCATACTCAGGACCAATTCGTCGTTGTATCCCTGCAGATATTTTTCTTTCTAGCCACACAATTACTAATACCCCTATTGTGATTCCCAATACAAGAGTCAAAATAGGTACAAGTAACCATATGAGCCCATAGACCTCCTTTGAGGATTCCGATCTGAAAAAAGAATTGATAGCTTGTGCTTCTTCAATTATCATTTCAACGATCAACTTCTCCCATAATGATATCTATACTACCTAGTATTGTCATAATATCCGCCAATTTCATTCTTTTAACTAGCTGAGGAAGAATTTGCAAATTGATGAAACCGGGTGGACGGATTTTCCATCTCCAAGGAAAAACACTATTGTCTCCTATCAGAAAAATACCCAATTCTCCCTTTGGGGCTTCTACTCTCACATAAAGTTCTTGTTTTGACAATTCAAAACTGGGAGAAGGCTTTTTACTAATGAATCGATATTCAAAATCGTTCAATTCTGAATCTTTTGTTCCAGCAAAGCGTCGGAATTCTAAATTTTCATAAGGCCCCCCCGGGATTCCTTCTAGAGCCTGTTGAATAATTTTTATGGATTCCGTCATTTCGCCAATTCTTACTAAATAACGAGCTAATGAGTCTCCTTCTTTTTGCCATTGGACTTCCCAATCGAATTCATCATAACACTCATACCGATCGACTTTACGAAGATCCCATTGGATTCCAGAAGCTCGTAGCATTGGTCCTGATAAACCCCAATTTATTGCTTCCTCTCCCCCAATAAAGCCTACCCCTTCAACTCGTTCTAAAAAGATAGGATTGCGCGTAATAAGCTTTTGATATTCAACAACTCCCGTTAAAAAATAATCGCAGAAATCTAAACATTTATCTATCCAGCCATGAGGTAGATCAGCAGCTACCCCCCCGATACGGAAATAATTATGCATCATTCGCATACCTGTGGCAGCTTCGAATAGATCATATAACAATTCTCTCTCTCTGAAAATATAGAAGAAAGGAGTCTGCGCACCGATATCGGCCATAAAAGGTCCAAGCCATAACAAATGCGAAGCTATACGACTCAACTCCAGCATAATTACCCTGATATAGCTGGCTCTTTTAGGTACTTGAATATTTCCCAATTCCTCTGGTGCATTAACCGTTATTGCCTCCGTGAACATAGTAGCTAAATAATCCCAACGTGTCACATAAGGTAGATATTGTATAATTGTTCGGTTTTCTGCAATTTTTTCCATTCCTCTGTGTAAATAACCCAATATGGGTTCACAGTCAATAACATCTTCGCCATCTAGAGTAACAATGAGTCGAAGAACACCATGCATTGACGGGTGGTGAGGACCCATATTGACAACGAGGAGGTCTTTTCTTGCGTCTGGTACAGTCATATGTTTTTCTTCTCCGATCCCATATTCATTATTCCATGAATTCCTGAAAATGAAAGGAGGTTCATAAAAATTCAAGATCTAATGAACCAAAAAATTCAAACGAATTTCCCAATTAACCAGTCTTTGGTTCCCGAATGCCCAATTGACCAATTAATTCCCTATAACGCACTCGATTTTTCTTTGATAAATAAACCAACAGTCGTTGACGTTTCCCCAGCATTTTCCGCAGACCCCTCTGGGATAAATAATCCCTTCTGTGCAGTTCCAAATGTGAAGTAAGTCTCTTTATCTTATTGGTAAAACTAAATACTTGAAATTCAACAGAACCCCTTTTTTCTTCTTGCGGAATAACTGATATGGACGAATTCTTTACCATACAAATAAATTCTTCTCTTTTTTCTTTTTGTTCCCACGGATATGAATCTTCCCAATCAAGAATAATAATACCATTTATTTCGCTCTGGTGTACACAATAATCTGGATTGATTCATATTACTCTTTTTTTCTATCAAACAAATAAAAAAATGAATAAAATAAATAATAAAATAATAATAACAATAAATTCATTCAGACACAAAGGGATGGTATATTCCTGGACTCACGAAACAGAACGAAAGGGACCTAAAAAGATCCTGTCGATTCATTCCTAGGTCCAATTTATATGCGACTGAATCCTGTGTATCAGAGTCTAACACAAGGTATGTATTTATTTGCATGTCCCCCCAGGCACGTGATAGAGAGGGAAATTGACTGTAACATCATCGAATTCCAAATCGCTGATACATATGGATCCTTGACATACTGAAACGACTCCCGTTATTGGTATCAAACCAATAGCGATTCATACAGGCTAAATCTTCTAATCGATGAGTGGGCCAAAGAAACACTTTCCATTTTAGAGAGTTATTTGTATCTGTATCAAAATGCTTATCCCTATCTACAAATTTCTCAAACCCCTGCGCATTAGTCTTAGCCCTATTGAAAAATACTGGATTCTTATTCACAACGTTCCTATTTCGGTAATTGAAACGGCTTATAATTCTAAATTCTCTACGATGGTTAGGAGATAAAATATTTTCAGGAACAAGCAAATCATAATTATTATTGTCCCCATTCACACGTACTCCTCCGTGGCATGCAATCGAGCCATTAAAGTAATTCTCATCAATATGTTTTTTTGCTTGGTACCCTCGATTAGTTTGGTGCTGAACCTTATGTGTCAATGAAATAGCTATGGTTTGATACATAATCGAAATTCCATCCCATTTGGTAGACAAACGAACCGGTTCAATAATAAATATTCCCCTTTTTATCAATTCTGGAAGAGACAGATCCTTATGAATCAGCATTACATCTAGACCCATTTCTCCTCTTTCAATAGAGGATATAGCAATTTCACTCGGATCCATAAGTCTAAGCAGTAGGCAATATACCTTTATATTATTAGTCATTCTTTGATTAAAAGAATCACCCCATCGCAGTTGAAAAAGAAAATATTTTTTCAGAAGGAGGTCTAGTTCCGCTTCCTTCTTGCTCTTGAATTTCTTTTTCTTTCTGCGTTTCTTAATATCTGAACCTGTGGAATTTGCTCCAACATCTTTTTTTTGGTTTCTTGTATCTGATATAAGATTTCCTTGGTGCTGTCGTTCTTTCTCGTCCCGGTTCCGATTCTCTAATTCAAGATATTCTTTTTGATTAGATTCTGCTTTTGGATTAGATCTTTCTTTTTGATTAGATTTGACCTTTGGATCTATATAAAGATCACTTTTTTTATTTCCATTAAAATCAAATAGAAGCAATTTGATTGGTATGATCCACGGATTAGTTCTATATCGATCATAAAGTGGCACAAATTCTGGTAAGAACCAAGGGTCCAGATTTGATATAGTACGATCTAACATTTGTTCATTCATTCCCATCCAATCAAAAAAGAACTCTTTTTGCTTTGTCTGGATTTCTTGATGAATTCTGATATAAAGATCTTTCTTATTGGTCCCAGTCTTAGTAGTTTTATTTTTTTTAGTGAAAGTTCCAATATCCGTACTGGTCCTAGTCTCAATATCGTTTCTAGGGTAAAAATAGATGATTCTCAATTCAAAATATTTTCTATCTAGATTTTGATCCGTATCAATTATATATTTATCTTCTAGGCAATCATTAATAGTTATAACATAAAACGATTTGTATTTATGTGTATTGTAATTAGATAGAGATAAAATCTCTCCATGCCTGTTTACTTGTAATGGTGATCCATAAATATTGGAGTCTTTCACATATTCATAATTAATATATTTATATGATAAAAGATCATATCTGTAGTGTTTTTTCATTTTTTTTGTGTGACTCGGACTCTTTAATAAGCCCAATTTATAAAAATCCTTTATCTCTGAATGAATTAATTGGTCTTTTTCTTCATATGAATCCAATTTTTGTAAGTCGTTATTTTTAATCGTACGATGCTGATTGACTTTATTTCTCCATTTTAGAGGTGCTAATCCAGACCATTTGGCACGGGATAAATTGTATTGATAATGGTTCCTTAACCAGTTTTTCCATTCATTCATTCCAGAATTCCGCAGTTTCTTGTGTTTTGATTCAGAATCAGATATTCCTCGTGTATGGAAATAGTTATGGAAATAGTCTTTTATTCTATCCTTAATAAAAGGATATGTTCTGTAGTATTGAAATATGGATTCTGACTTATATTTGTTACTAACTTGGGTTTGCAATAATTTGTAAAACACATAGGCTTGGGACAAAGAAGATAAGTCGCAATAAATCGGTGAATGACTATTACTACTAATAGTAGTAGTATAAGTAGAAAGAGATTTTATAGTCGAAATGAAGGGAATTATATTTGGATTCGTTTCATTAGTATCCTTTTCTTTTGTTTCGTCATTGTAAGTGTATCTATTTAGAATTTTTTTTGTTGAGTCAAGCGTTGAGTCAACAAAAAATTTTACATTGATCTTGTAAATGTTAGTGATACATAGAAGGATACCCATGTATATTCTTTCAATGAAAGATTTCATAAAAGAGTTCCATTTAGGAATTAATCGGGCACTTCTTTTTTTAGATATTTGCCAAATATATTTCTGTGATTCCGTTATTTTTTTTTTCTTGTCTTTCATAATCTTTTCTACTTGATCCCGGATTTTGATTGTCTTATCAGCCAGATCATTAATTTTTCTTTCTGTCAGTGAATCGTTTGCCCAATCTCTGGACCCAATTCTAATGGGTGATTCATGGATGATCCTATTACTTATTTTGGAATCTTTATTATTTGGAATTGGGTCAAAGACTCGCGTCAATCTAAAAAAGAAAATGACTTTTGATTTTATAAATAGAACTATTTTGATAACCCATCTTATTTTTTCTTTGAAAATCTCTAGAAAACCTTTTATGTTGTCTTTTAGAATTTTTAAAATGAAAAAACCTTTCTTTTTTACTTTTCTAATTTTTTTTTCGAGTGTTTTATGAATGGGTTCAAAAAAGAAAGGGTTTTTTCGGGGAGAGCCAAAGGGCAGTTCTGTTTCCACCCCCCAGACCGTTAAAAAACAGAAATTTTTTTGTTTTTTTCTTAGATCCCTATGATGGGATCGTAGCTTAGATCTACGCCAAGGTTTCAGAGAGAAAGGAAATAGGATTTTTATCTGAATACCGTCTGTTAACCAGTCTTTTGGAAATTCTGTTTCCGATAATTGAACACCGTTATATGTGCATTTGACATGCATTTCCCTACTCCATTCCTTAAAATCTTCATACCACTCGGGGAATTGAAATAATAACATACGACCAATATTTTTAACTATTATCAATGAAGGTAATACGATGTATTTTCGAAGAATCGAGTGGGTTACTAATAGGGAACTCCTTACTGCTTGAGCAAATGGAATAGTATCCCAAGCTTCTGCTATTGCTATCCGTTCATCCTCCTGTCTTTTATCCTCTTTTCTTTTATACTCCCTTTTTTCTTCTTCATGTTCTTCCTCTTTTGCCCCTTCGCCCGCATAATCAGACGTTTTTCTTTTTAATTTTAGGCTTTTCTCCTCCATCCAATTCCTAAAAATTAGGTTCATCATCCTTGAGATATCAAAAGAAAACAAAGGTGTTTTGTCTATTCTGTCCAAAAAAAGGGGGGAATGCACATCTGTTTGAAACATTTCCCACGTCACTGTTTTACGTCTTTGAGCCCGCATCGACCCTTTGATTATATCCCGACGAAAATCCGATTGTTGCGAGTAACGTATCAAGGCCATCTCATGTTCTTCTGCTTGATCACTATTTTTTGCTTGATCACTTTTTTTTGCTTGATCACTATTTTTTGCTTGATCACTATTTTTTGCTTGATCACTATCAGTAGTATTAATAATATTAGTATCAGTATCCTCATCGGTATCAGTATCAGTATAAATTACCACACGTTTAGCTTTTCTTGAACGAATCCCGTGATCATCTGTGGGTTCTTCCTCATCATCTTCTTCTTCCTCCTCCTCCTCCTCTTCTTCAAAATCAAAATCGGCAGTCAGTTTGTATAACCATCGAGGAACCTTTTTCTTCATTTCTTCAATTTTTATTGATTGATTACTAATTTTTTGATCATTCGGATCAGCTCTAACCATATCGAATAGAAA